ACTGACCCCTAATCGAATTGTTTGGGATTCAGAAGTGAAAGAAATCATTTTATCTACAAATAGTGGTCAAATTGGCGTATTACCAAATCATGCTCCTATTGCTACAGCTGTAGATATAGGGATTTTGAAAATACGCCTTAAGGACCAATGGTTAACGATGGCTCTGATGGGCGGTTTTGCTAGAATAGGCAATAATGAGATCACTGTTTTAGTAAATGATGCGGAAAAGGGTAGTGATATTGATCCACAAGAAGCTCAGGAAACTCTTGAAGAAGCAGAAGCTAGTTTGAGAAAAGCTGAAGGAAAGAGACAAATAATTGAGGCAAATCTAGCTCTCCGACGAGCTAGGACAAGAGTCGAGGCTGTCAGTGCAATTTCATAACTAGTTGGTGCGTTCAAATAAGCAAAAGAGTTTCTGTTTCTAAAACCTATTTTGATTGCATTCACTCGACAGAATCCAATCAAGCAGAATCCAATTTTAATAGAACGCAATTCAAAAATGAAATAAATAAAAATACAAAATCTATAAAAATAGAAAAGGGTGGGGCAAAAAACTTATTAGATACCATTGACTCCGGTATCTAATAAGTTCTACCTACTATTGGATTTGAACCAATGACTCCCGCCGTATGAAAGCAATACTCTAACCACTGAGTTAAGTAGGTCATTTATCATCCCAAAGAGAACCAAATGGAACCCATCCCATCGATGGATTATAAATATCATATTCCTTATAAGCAATAATAATCGAACCAATACCACTCAAAAATTTAGGATGTTGGATCATAGAATATTCATCTTGACAACAAATTATATACATGATAAAATATGCATCACAAGCACTAAGGGCTATAGCTCAGTTGGTAGAGCAACTCGTTTACACGCGCGCCAATGTTTTTCAGGGGAATCCACCATACAATCCAAAAAATGGATCTTATTGAGAAATCGATGTCTTACTCCATAATAACTTTAAGAGAACAATAGCCTGACGAGAGGTTCGGTCCTATTTTAGTGCCCTGTTAGGTACCAAACAGGCCCCATCTTGAGATATTGATAAGGTGAATACCGGTCAATGCCAGGCATAATGAGTATAAGGCCCTCAAAAAATTTCTTTTCGTCCTATGAACTTGAAGGTGTATGAAGTTTCATATTGGATTTTTTAAGCCGAACGATAGAGACTTCATTTAACTTCAAATTAGAGGCCAAAGGCAGACCTACGTCAAAATAACTTCACCTTTGAAACACTTTGGTAGTGCTCCTGAATTAGAATCCCCAATAATGAATCAGAGCACATGGAGCCATCTCCTTATTTTTCTGTCAAGAAAAAAAATATGGCGGATTGGCTGATATTTCTATCAGTTAATGAAAGAGCCCAATGCAAAAAAATGCATGTTGGGTCTTTGAAACAGTTCATATCATTTTGATAATAATAAGTTTGATCTGTTTTACCGAGAAGGTCTACGGTTCGAGTCCGTATAGCCCTAGAGCCCTATAAAAAAATGAATAAAATTCATATTTTCATTTGAAATAAAAAATTGTATAATTTAGATTTCTTCATTCTTGTTTGTTGCTTGTAACTGACCGGTTGGTTCATCGAAACAAAATTTGTCCTAAAAACTCACTCACGGGAATCGTTTAAAGCAGAACAGAAAAGCCAAAAAACGGATTTCAAGGGATCGAATCCATTTTTTTCCAAACAAACCCTTAGTCATTAATCATCGGAGGGAAATTATATAATGAATTTCCCTGCCCACAATCAAGGGGTTAAGCCAAAGATACTCCTTTTCTTTGGTATACCTTATCAATATACCAATACCCGGCGAAGCACACCAAAACAAAAAGGGGGGTGGTGGTCTTCTTTTTCTGTATTCAATCAAGAGAAAACCCCACCCAGATCTAATAAACGGAATATACCAACACTAAGATTAAGATATTCGAAATCCTGAGATGGAAATACCTACCCATTCTCTTACATTTGAATACTTGTTTCATTCTAAATTACTAAGAAAAAAAACTCCCGACTCTATTCCTAAAAAATGAAAAAATCCAAATTTCGAACTAACATTTTGATAAAGAAAAATCAAAAGAATAAAAAATTAGAAATTCTTAAACACAAAAATTCTATTTGCTTTCTTTAGGAAGAATCCTGGGCGAAAACAAGAAAATTTGTCTAAGTGTAACATTTAGAGTTATACTAACTAAAGCAATTAAATAAAATTGAACTAAAAAAATGAAGTAGACTGTAAATAGAATCCCGATCAAGTCAGTCGATAAATCTTGAAATGAGATATGCCCTGCAATAATCAAAGGAAACTAGACAGTTTGGTCAAAATGAATTCTTGTTTTGACTAACTAGTTATCGATGACTTTACAACTTCAATTCGACTCAACCAATCCGGTATATTTTCCACGTTCATAGGAGTGCGTCTATGTTTTTGCTTTACGAATATGATATTTTTTGGGCATTTCTAATAATATCAAGTCTTATTCCTATTTTGGC